TGGGGGTCATGGGGAAGACCCAGGCACTTATATACTTGCTTTGGTTGGAGTGCTAATTTAAGTATTGAAAATGCGATAAATTTAAATAAGTATCTAGGGGGGAGCATGTTAAAAATGGTGGGAGGTATATAGGGGGAAGGCAATGAGGCAGGGGGAGGCAATAGGTAGTCCGATATATAATATTTATGTCCTGCGACCATTGACTGTGATGCTCGTGCCTACCATTATGGTGATGCTCAAGATGCAGTTAAGTCCAGCTACAATTCATGCTCCGGGTCAGGGCCTCAGACGGCCATAGCTGAGTCCAAGCATCCCCAAAAATTAAAAAATACCAAATGTATGACAGCACAGTTATGTGTGAGCATGGGCTGATTAGCCATTAGTCCATCGAGATGTCTTATTTAAGAGGAAAGAGTGGGCGATTTTAGATGAGATGGCCCTGAAGAAAGAACCAGATGTCTGATAAAGTTCATTAAATAGCTACCCCCACAGTCAATGGGCCCGGAGCGAGAAGAGGGATCCCTGCCGAGCGGGTTGATGGTTTCACGCGGCATGGTCGTTAAGCTCGTGATCTAAGGGACGGGATATGCATGTTGGCAAGGACGGATTTGACTTAAATGTGCTATGTACGATGAACGAACACATGTACTATGTACTATCAATGGAAGTATGTACTTGCTTATATGCATGGACTAGATCAGATAATGTACTAAGTACATATTATGTCTTTACTACATTAATCCTTGTTGTACTTGCTTATATGCATGGGGATAGTCATGTAATGTACTATATACATAGTATGTCTGTGTAACATTAGTTTTATGTACTTATAGCCCTGATAGTGCTATATAACATGTACATGTTTGAGGATATACTATTTTAATATGTGCTATTACATGGGGCTGTAAAGTATGAAATTTGTATTGTATTTTTGGATTTTTTGGTAAATTTGATACTGGGGAGGCTCTTGATATTTGTGGGGGTATATTGATAGCTTTTTTTCAGGGAATAGTTTAAATAGAACTTCAGCTTTGGGTGTTGATAGTGGGGCTCTAGTCTCTTCCTTGAGTCTTAGGGAGGTTGATTGTTCTCCTTTTCTGGTTTACAAGACCAGTGTATTTAATGTACTACAAAGACTTGTCTTCATTTTAGGAGGTTATTTTCGATAGTGCTAGCTATTGGTATTAGTACTAGGATGAGAAGGAAGTATATGATAGATGCTAGCTGTCCGATGATAATGTATGGGTGTTCAACTGGTTGCCCTCCAATTCATGTGAGTGTTAGTAGGTCTGCTACCAGGATTCAAAATAGGCATTGGCTAATTGGTCGGAACATTATGCTTCGTTGTTTAGATGTGTGAAGAAGTGGTATGAGGATTAGAATTAGGATTGAGAGGACTAGAGCTAGGACTCCTCCTAGTTTGTTTGGAATTGATCGTAGGATTGCGTATGCAAATAGGAAGTACCATTCGGGTTTAATATGAGGGGGTGTGTTGAGTGGATTTGCTGGGGTGTAGTTGTCGGGGTCTCCAAGTAAGTCGGGTGAGAATAGTACTAGGATTATTAGGGCTAGAATGAGTAATAGGGCGCCTAGAATGTCTTTAATTGTGTGGTAGGGGTGGAATGGGATTTTATCTGCGTCTGATGAGATTCCTGTGGGATTATTGGATCCTGTTTCGTGGAGAAAGAGTAGATGAACTATGGCGAGGGCTGCGATAATAAAAGGGAAGATAAAGTGGAAAGCGAAGAATCGGGTGAGGGTTGCTTTGTCTACTGAAAAGCCCCCTCAGATTCATTCAACTAAGTTTGTGCCAATATATGGGATTGCTGAGAGGAGGTTGGTAATGACTGTGGCTCCTCAGAATGATATTTGGCCTCATGGGAGGACGTAGCCTATGAATGCTGTGGCTATTGTTGCAAATAGAAGAATTACTCCGATATTCCATGTTTCTGTGTAGGCATAGGACCCATAATAGAGACCCCGTCCTACATGTATAAACAGGCAGATGAAGAATATGGATGCTCCGTTTGCGTGTATGTATCGGATGATTCAGCCGTAGTTTACGTCGCGGCAGATGTGGGTGACGGAGGAAAATGCTGTTGTTGTATCGGCTGTATAGTGCATTGCTAAAAATAGGCCTGTTAAGATTTGTAGAATTAGGCAGATGCCTAGGAGGGAGCCGAAGTTTCATCATGATGAGATGTTTGATGGGGTTGGGAGGTCAATGAATGCGTTGTTTACAATTTTTAACAGTGGGTGAGTTTTTCGAATGTTGATCATTAGTGTTCTTGTAGTTGAATGACAACGATGGTTTTTCATATCATTAGTCGTGGTTAGATTCCATGCAAGAATAATGATAACATACATTGTGTTTATTTTAAGTATTATTTTTGTGATTGGTTTTGTTGGGTTTTCTTCAAAACCTTCACCTATTTATGGGGGGTTGGGTTTAATTGTGAGTGGTGGGGTTGGTTGTGGAATTGTATTGAATTTTGGTGGATCTTTTTTAGGTTTAATGGTCTTTTTAATTTATTTGGGGGGTATGATGGTGGTGTTTGGTTATACAACGGCTATAGCTACTGAGCAATACCCTGAGATTTGAGTCTCTAATAAGGCTGTTTTGGGGGCATTTGTCACTGGTTTGTTAATAGAGTTTTTAATGGTTTATTATGTGTTGAAGGATGAAGAAGTGAAAATTGTATTTGAGTTCAATGGGTTAGGGGATTGGGTAATTTATGATACGGGAGATTCTGGATTTTTTAGTGAGGAGGCTATGGGGATTGCGGCTTTGTACAGTTATGGCACTTGGTTAGTTATTGTAACTGGCTGATCCTTGTTGATTGGTGTTGTGGTTATTATAGAGATTACTCGTGGAAATTAAATAGGATTGTGCTAATGAGAATTGTGACTAGGAAAGAGAGGAAATATAATTTGATTAGGCCTTTTTGGCTTGTAATTATGGTCGATATTTTTATTTGAATTAGTGAGGTGGTTTTTGGTAGAATGTTTTCCAGTCAAATAAGGTCTAGGAGGGAGGATGCTGATTTTTGGCTTATTGTCAGGTTTAAGTAGGGAGTCAGGCGGTGTATAATTATAGGGTAATACCCTAGAAGGTTAGAGAATTTAAAGGTATCGGATGGGTAACTAAATTTTAGGTTGCGGGTTATGTTGCTAACTTCTAGTGCTAAAACAAAACCTAGGATTGTGACTGCTAAGGCTGTTGTTTTTAGGTAGTAGGGTATAGTTATTTGGGGGATTGTCGTTGGAGGAATATTGTTGGAGATAATAAACCCTGCAAATAGGCTTCCGATTAGTAGGCGCTTGATGGAGTTAATTAGGAAGGGGTTATTTTCGTTAATAATAATGAGGGCTGGGAATCGGGGTTGTCCTAAGAGTGCGAAGAAGATAATTCGGGTACTATAGATTGCTGTGAAAGAGGTGGCGACTAATGTTATTAAAAGGGCTCAGGCGTTGGTATATGACGTGTTGGCGGCTTCAATGATTAGGTCTTTGGAGTAGAATCCAGTGAGGAAGGGTACCCCTGTTAGTGCGAGGCTGCCAATAATTAGGGCTGTTGTAGTAAATGGTATCATTTTGAATAGTCCTCCTATTTTTCGAATGTCTTGTTCATCATTTAGGCTGTGGATAATAGAGCCGGAGCATATGAATAGTATGGCTTTAAAGAAGGCGTGAGTGCAGATGTGAAGGAATGCTAGGTAGGGTTGGTTAATACCGATTGTTACTATCATGAGGCCTAATTGACTTGATGTGGAGAAAGCAATGATTTTTTTAATATCATTTTGGGTAAGAGCACATATTGCTGTGAATAGTGTGGTAATAGCCCCTAGGCATAATATAGTGGATTGGGCGAATTTGTTGTTTTCTGTTAGTGGGTAGAAGCGAATTAGGAGGAAAATGCCCGCTACGACTATTGTGCTTGAGTGGAGTAATGCTGAGACAGGGGTTGGGCCTTCTATTGCAGAAGGTAGTCAGGGGTGTAGGCCGAATTGTGCGGATTTTCCGGTTGCGGCTAGAATTAGGCCTATCAGGGGTAAGTTGGAGTTGTTTGGGTTTAATATAAAGATTTGTTGGAGGTCTCAAGTGTTGAGATTGGCTAGGAACCATGCTATTGCTAGAATAAATCCAATGTCGCCGATGCGGTTATACAGGATTGCTTGCAGAGCTGCTGTGTTTGCGTCTGCTCGTCCATGTCACCACCCGATGAGTAGGAATGATATAATTCCGACTCCTTCTCAGCCAATGAATAGTTGAAAAAGGTTGTTTGCGGTTACAAGGATGAGTATTGTGATAAGAAACAGGAGTAGGTATTTGAAAAATTGGTTGATGTTGGGGTCTGAGTGTATATATCATATTGAAAATTCTATGATGGATCATGTTACGAATAGTGCTACTGGGACGAATATTATTGAGAAATAATCTATTTTGAAGCTAAGGGATAGCTTGAGGGTTTGTATTGTTAGTCAGTGTCAGTTTGAGATAATTGCTTCTTGTCCTGTGTAGATGAATATTATTGTGGGAATTATGCTGACAAGGAAGGCGTATGAGATGGTTGTTTTTACGTAGAGTGGATAGTTAGGGGTTTTGTAGGTGGGAGAGCCTGTTATTATGATAGGAATGGTTAGTAGGAGTAGGGTTATTAATGTGAAGGAGGAGAATATGTTTATTACTTTTATTTGGAGTTGCACCAATTTTTTGGTTCCTAAGACCAATGGATAACTACTATCCTTTAAAAGTTCGAAAAAGCCATGCTGTTAGACATGGGTGCATAGAATTAGCAGTTCTTGCATACTTTTTCGGTAAATAAGAAGATAGTGGCTTCTATTATTAGATTCACAATCTAATGTTTTTTTTAAACTATATTTACAGTACAGGGGTCCTAGGATAATTTTTGGGTTAAGGGATAAGAGTAGTAAGGGTAAAATGTGTAGTGATATGAGTGCGTTTTCTCGTGTAAAGGAGGGTGAGATGTTGTTGATGTGGTGGGTGTATTTACCTCGTTGTGTCGTGATTAGTATATAGAGGGAGTATAGGGCGGTAATTACTATGTTTAACCCTATCAGAATAATTGTAATGTTGGATCAAGAAAATGTTGATATAACTACAAATAGTTCTCCGACCAAATTGATTGTTGGGGGTAGAGCTAGGTTGGTTAGGCTTGCCAGGAGTCACCAGGTAGCTATTAATGGGAGGAATGTTTGTAGGCCACGAGCTAGAATTATTGTTCGACTATGGACTCGTTCGTAGTTGGAGTTTGCTAGACAGAAAAGTATGGAGGATGTAAGGCCATGGGCAATTATTAGGGCTGTGGCTCCTATATAACTTCAGGGTGTTTGAATGAGGATGGCTACAATAACAAGTGCTATATGACTAACTGAGGAGTATGCAATAAGAGATTTTAAGTCTGTTTGGCGTAGACAGATTGAGCTGGTTATAATTATGCCTCATAAGGATAGTATAATGAATGGGTATGCTATGAAGTCGGTTACTGGGTTTAGAAGTAATGTGATTCGTAGCATGCCGTACCCTCCTAGTTTTAGTAAGACTGCTGCAAGAACTATAGAGCCTGCGATAGGGGCTTCTACGTGGGCCTTGGGAAGTCATAGGTGGAGGCCGTATAGTGGTATTTTTACTATGAAGGCTATTATGCATGCTAATCATATGAAGACGTTGGATCAGGAGTTGGGTATTGGTTGTGTCCAGTATTGAAGGATTAGGAAGTTTAGGGACCCCGTTGTGTTTTGAATATGGATAAGTGCGACTAGTAGGGGTAGAGATCCTACTAGTGTGTAGAATAAAAAGTAAAGGCCCGCGTTTAGACGTTCTGTTTGGTTTCCCCATCGGGTAATGATGATGAGTGTTGGGACTAGTGTTGCTTCAAATAGGACGTAAAAAAGAATTAGTTCTGTGGCGGTGAATGTTATGATTAGGAATAGTTGCAGCAGGATTAATATAGTAATAAATAGCTTTTTTCGGGTTAGATTTTCTTTTGATAGATGATTCTGGCTGGCTATTAGTATTAGGGGGAGGAGTCATATAGTTAAGATTAGTAGTGGTGTGGATAAGGAATCGGAGAAGAAGATTAACGAGAAATTAAGGCTGTTATCACCAAATTGGTTCATGAGAAGTAAGCTTGTGAGGCTAATTAATAGGCTGTGTATCGTAGAGTTAATTCAGATTATGTTATTTTTTGATAGTCAGGTTAGGGGTATAAGTATTATTGTGGGGATAATATATTTTAGCATTGCAGTAAATTAAGATTTTGTACATAGTCAGTACCATATGTATTGGATACTATTACTAGTAGAGACAGGCCCAGTGCTGCTTCGCAGGCTGCGAAGACTAGTAAGATAATCGGTATTATGCTGGCTAAGGTAAAATGTGAGTTCAGGATTATTAGGGTGGCTATGACAAATAGGGATAGTATTATTCCTTCCAGACATAGTAGGGACGATATCAGGTGGGATCGATATATTAATAGTCCTGCGAGAGATACTGTAAATGCTACTATAATATTTATAAATACAAGGGACATTTGGTAATTATGAGTTTGATCATAATCTAATGAGTCGAAATCATTTATTTTGCTTTAAACTAAATACCATATTCAGTCCATTCTAATCCCTTTTGGGTTCATTCGTAGGCTAGGCTTACAGCTAGTAAGAAGATTAAGAAAAGAGCCATGGTGAGTATTGTATTAAGGTTAGTTGTTTGTGAGGCTCATGGTAGGGGCAGGAGTAGCGCGATTTCTAGGTCAAATAGGAGAAATGTGATGGCTACTAGAAAAAATTTCATGGAGAAGGGGAGGCGTGCTGATCCTATGGGGTCAAATCCACATTCATAGGGGCTTGTTTTTTCTGAGTACGCGTTTAGTTGAGGGAGTCAAAATGCGATGATAACGAGTAGTGTGGCTAGAGCGAGGTTGGTTAGAAGGGCTAGTATTAGATTTATTATTCTTTTTCGGATTAGACCGAAACTAACTGATTGGAAGTCAGTTGTACTGGTTGATACTAAAAGAATATGAGCCTCATCAGTAGATAGAGACATAGAGGAAAAGTCATACTACGTCTACGAAATGTCAGTATCAAGCGGCGGCTTCGAAACCAAAATGGTGGTTTGAGGTAAAATGGAATTTTAATTGGCGGAAGAAGCAGACGATTAGGAAAGTAGATCCAATGATAACATGAAGGCCGTGGAAGCCTGTGGCTACAAAGAAAGTTGAGCCGTAGACTCCATCTGAGATAGTAAAGGGTGCTTCGTAATACTCTGAAGCTTGTAGTAGTGTGAAGTAAATACCTAGTGCGATGGTAATAAATAGGGCTTGTAATATATGGTTGCGATTTCCCTCTATGAGGCTATGATGGGCTCAGGTGATTGATACTCCTGAGGCTAGGAGGACAGAGGTGTTAAGTAGTGGGACTTCTAAGGGGTTTAGCGGGTGAATACCTGTAGGTGGTCAGCAGCCTCCTAGTTCAGGAGTAGGGGCGAGGCTTGAATGGTAAAATGCTCAGAAAAATCCGGTAAAGAACAATACTTCGGAGATAATGAAGAGGATTATGCCATAGCGAAGGCCTTTTTGAACGGTTGGGGTGTGATGTCCTTGAAAGGTGCTTTCTCGGATAATGTCTCGTCATCATTGATATATTGTGAGTATGTTTGTTGTTAAGCCAAGTATTAGTAGGGTTGTTGAGTTGAAGTGGAATCACATAATTAAGCCTGATGTTATTAAGAGGGCAGATAGTGCTCCTGTGAGGGGTCAAGGACTTGGGTTTACTATGTGGTAGGCATGAGTTTGGTGTGTCATTATGTGTTGTCGTGCAGGTATAGGCTGACTAGGAGTGTAAATACATAGGCCTGAATTATGGCTACTGCGAATTCAAGAATTGTTAGTAGGATTAAGATAATAAATGTAATGAGGGCCGTCGTGGTACTAATGTTTATTAGTGCAAGTGTAGCTCCTCCGATTAGGTGAATTAATAGGTGTCCTGCTGTGATGTTGGCTGTTAGTCGTACGGCAAGGGCTACTGGTTGGATAAAGAGGCTAATAGTTTCAATGATTACTAGTATTGGAATTAATGGAGTTGGTGTTCCTTGTGGTAGGAAGTGGGCGAGTGATGCTTTAGTTTTATTGCGGAAGCCTGTGACGACAGCTCCTGCTCACAGAGGAATCGCTATACCTAAATTTATTGATAGTTGCGTGGTTGGTGTAAATGAGTGGGGTAGTAGACCTAACAGGTTTGTTGACCCAATAAATAAAATTAAGGATATTAGTATTAGTGCTCATGTTTGTCCTTTAGGGTTATGAATGCTTATTATTTGTTTTGAGATGAGTTGGAGTAGTCATTGCTGGAGGGAAATGAGGCGGTTGTTAATTAGTCGATTTGATGTTGGAAATAATAAACTGGGAAACAAGACGATAAGGGTGACGAGGGGTAGGCCTAGTATTATAGGGGTAATGAAAGAGGCAAATAGATTTTCGTTCATTTTGTTTCTCAGGGGGTGTTTTGCTTTGACGTTTTTATTGATATTAATTCTGGGTCTAGGTAAAAGTTGTGTTTTGAGATTTTTAGTTGAAAGATAATGAAAAGAACTAGAAATATTGATAGAATTATTGTAAGTCATGTTGATGTGTCTAGTTGTGGCATGTCATCAAGGAGAGGGTAGTGCTCTCAGTCTTTAACTTAAAAGGTTAATGCTGGTTTAGCTTCTTGATGATTTTATAATATAGATGCAGATCATTTTTCAAAGTATTTTAGCGGAACTAGTTCAAGGACGATAGGTATAAAACTGTGATTTGATCCGCAGATTTCTGAACATTGGCCATAATATAGGCCCGGTCGGGTTGATATTAGGGTTGTTTGATTTAGGCGGCCTGGGATTGCGTCTGTTTTCAGTCCTAGAGAGGGTACTGCTCATGAGTGTAATACGTCTTCAGAGGAAATTAGTATTCGAATTGTTATCTCTATAGGTAGTACAACTCGATTGTCTACTTCTAGTAGTCGTAGTTCTCCTGGTTTTAATTCTGATGTTGGAATTATATAGGAGTCGAAGCTCAAGTCCTCATAGTCTGTGTACTCGTAGCTTCAGTATCATTGATGTCCTATAGTTTTTACTGTGAGGGATGGGTTATTGATTTCGTCTATTATGTACAGGATTCGTAGAGATGGGAGGGCAATTAAGATTAGAATAATAGCTGGGAGAATTGTTCAGATTGTCTCTACTTCTTGCGCGTCTATTGTACTAGTATGTGTTAACTTCGTTGTTAGTATTAGTGAAATGATATAAAGTACCAGTGAGCTAATTAGGAATACAATTATTAGTGTGTGGTCATGGAAGTGCAGTAATTCTTCTATGATGGGTGATGTTGCATCCTGAAATCCTAGTTGTATGGGGTATGCCATATGAGATGTACGGGATTTTCACCTATAATTTAATCTTGACAAGATTATGTAATGTTTTACTAACATCTCATTAATTGAGAGAGTCATAGTGGCTATGGTGTTGGCTTGAAACCAATAACAGGGGGTTCGATTCCTTCCTTTCTTATTTTAGATTAACATATGTAGGTTCTTCGAATGTATGATATGGTGGAGGGCATCCGTTTAGTCATTCTAGATTTGTCGTGGTTAAGTCTACAGTTAGAACTTCTCGTTTAGATGCGAATGCTTCTCAGATAATAAAAATTATTAGTATGACTGCTGTTAGTGAGATGAATGAGCCCATAGATGAAATAGTATTTCATATTGTGTATGCGTCTGGGTAGTCAGAGTATCGTCGTGGTATGCCAGATAATCCTAAGAAGTGTTGTGGGAAGAAGGTTATGTTTACGCCTACAAATATGATTACAAAGTGGATTTTAGCTCATGTAGCGTTGAGGGTATAACCTGAGAATAGTGGGAATCAATGTACGAATCCCCCCATAATAGCGAACACGGCTCCTATTGATAGTACGTAGTGGAAGTGTGCAACTACATAATATGTATCGTGAAGGACAATATCGAGAGAGGAGTTGGCTAAAACAATTCCTGTTAAGCCTCCGACTGTGAAAAGGAAAATGAAGCCCAGAGCTCATATTATAGCGGGAGACCATTTAATATTACCTCCGTGAAGCGTAGCTAGTCAACTAAAGACCTTGACTCCAGTAGGAATAGCAATAATTATGGTAGCTGATGTGAAGTAGGCCCGTGTGTCAACGTCTATGCCTACTGTGAATATATGGTGGGCTCATACAATAAACCCTAGAAATCCAATTGATATCATGGCTCATACCATTCCCATATAACCAAATGGTTCTTTTTTTCCTGAGTAGTAGGTTACGATATGAGAGATTATCCCAAATCCGGGTAGAATAAGAATATATACTTCGGGATGTCCAAAGAATCAGAACAAGTGTTGGTACAGGATAGGGTCTCCACCTCCTGCTGGGTCGAAGAAGGTCGTGTTTAAGTTTCGGTCTGTTAATAGTATTGTAATGCCAGCTGCTAGTACAGGAAGGGAGAGGAGTAATAATACGGCAGTAATTAGTACTGATCATACGAACAAGGGGGTTTGGTATTGAGATATTGCAGGGGGTTTTATATTAATGATTGTAGTAATAAAATTAATAGCCCCTAAAATTGAAGAAACACCCGCTAGGTGTAGAGAGAAGATAGTTAGGTCTACTGAGGCTCCTGCGTGGGCTAGGTTACCTGCTAGAGGGGGATATACGGTTCAGCCAGTTCCTGCTCCGGCTTCAACTATAGAAGATGCTAGGAGTAACAGGAAAGAGGGAGGGAGAAGTCAGAAACTTATGTTGTTTATTCGGGGAAATGCTATATCTGGGGCACCAATTATCAGAGGGACTAGCCAGTTGCCGAAACCTCCAATTATAATAGGCATTACTATAAAGAAAATTATTACAAATGCATGTGCGGTTACGATTACGTTGTAAATTTGGTCATCTCCGAGTAAGGTTCCGGGTTGACCTAATTCAGCACGGATTAATAGGCTTAGAGCGGTCCCTACTATGCCAGCTCAAGCACCAAATAGGAGGTACAGGGTACCAATGTCTTTGTGATTGGTTGAGAATAGTCAACGGTTGATGAACATGGGTAAGATGGCTGAGTAAAGCATTAGACTGTAAATCTAAGGACAGAGGTGAGATTCCTCTTTTTACCAGGCCCTGTGGTGAATTAACATATTGAATTGCAAATTCAAAGAAGCAGCTTCAATTCTGCCGGGGCTTCTCCCGCCTTTTTTTTCTCGCGGCGGGAGAAGTAGATTGAAGCCAGTTATTTGGGGTGTTTAGCTGTTAACTAAAGTTTCGTGGGGGTGGAGCCCACCAATCTAGGGAGGACTTAGCTTAATTAAAGTGGTTGATTTGCATTCAATTGATGTAAGATGTGATCTTGCAGTCCTTATCAGGAATTAAGTAAATTGTACTTGCTTAGGGCTTTGAAGGCTCTTGGTCTGGTTTAACCTAAATTCCTATTCTAGGATTGATAGAATTGGTGTGAGAGGTAGTAGTATAGTGGATAATACAACTATTGTTGGTAAGAGGATTATTTGTTTTGTGGTGTAAAATTGTCATTTTATTTTTATGTTGTTTGTGGAGGGAAACATTGTGAGTGCAGTAGAATATGTGAGTCGTATGTAGAAATATAGATTTAGTAGTGCTGTAATTGCTATGAGAGTAGGCAAGATGATGCTGTCATTTTTTGTTATTTCTTGGATGATTATTCATTTTGGTATAAATCCTGATAGTGGGGGGAGTCCTCCCATCGATAAGAGGGTGATGAGGACTAGAACTGTTATAACGGGTATTTTGTTCCATGTGTGTGATAATGATAGGGTGGTTGTGGTTGAATTGGCTATAAATAAGGTGAATATAGTGGAGGTTATAATAATGTAAATAATTAAGTTTAGTAATATTATGGTGGGGTTGTACAGCAGAACTGCTGTTATTCAGCCTATGTGGGCGATTGATGAGTAGGCTATGATTTTTCGTAATTGGGTTTGGTTTAGTCCTCCTCAGCCTCCAATTATAATTGACAGCATTGATAGGATTAGGATTAGGTCTAGGTTGATGGATGGGGAGATCTGGTACAATACAGATATGGGCGCTAGTTTTTGTCATGTGAGTAGAATTAGGCCGGAGGACAGGGGGATACCTTGTGTTACTTCAGGGACTCAGAAGTGGAATGGGGCTATTCCCAGCTTTATGGCGAGGGCTATTGTTATGAGTATGGATGCTGTCGGGTTAAATAATTTTATTACGGTTCATTGGCCTGAGAATATTAGGTTAATAATGACTGCTATTATTAGTAGCATTGAGGCTGTTGACTGGGTTAGAAAATATTTGATTGATGCTTCTGTGGCTCGTGGGTTGTGTTTTTTTATTATGATAGGGATGATAGCGAGTATATTTATTTCAAATCCGATTCAGATAAGTAATCAGTGGGAGCTAATTATAACAATAATGGTTCCAAATATGACGGTTATTAGAATGATAAAGAAGATAATTGGGTTTATTAGTACGGGAAGGGTATGAACCAACATTTTCGGGGTATGGGCCCGATAGCTTAATTAGCTGACCTTACTATTAGAATTTGGTGTAATTGGGAGCACGAAGAGTTTTGGGTTCTTAGGAGTAGGTTCGATTCCTATAGTTCTAGAAATAAGAGGGCTTGAACCTCTATTATTTACTCTATCAAAGTAATTCTTTTGTCAGACATATTTCTTATGTTTGTGGAGGGATGCTTGATAGGAGGATGGGAAGGGATACATGTCATATGCATAAGGCTAGTGTTAGGGGTAGGAAGCTTTTTCATAGTAGGTGTATTAGTTGGTCGTAGCGGAATCGAGGGTAGGATGCCCGAATTCATAGGAAGGTAATTGTTAGTAGCAGTGATTTGATAGTGAAGTTAACTGTGTAGAGTTCTGGTATATACGGGTTGTGGAACGCTCCTAGGAATAGGGTTGTTGTGAAGATGTTTATTATAATAATGTTTGCATATTCTGCCATAAAGAATAGGGCAAATGGTCCTGCTGCATATTCTACGTTAAAGCCCGAAACTAGTTCTGATTCTCCTTCGGTGAGATCGAATGGTGCTCGGTTCGTTTCTGCTAGTGTGGAGATAAATCATATTATTGCTAGAGGTCATGCTGGAAAGATTAATCATACTTGCTCTTGTGTGATGATTAATGTGGAAAGGGTAAAGGACCCATTCATTAGAAGGACAGATAATAAAATAATTGCTAGAGTAACTTCATATGAAATTGTTTGTGCTACTGCTCGTAGGGCTCCAATAAGTGCGTATTTTGAGTTGGAGGCTCAGCCTGATCAAAGAATTGAGTATACAGCTAAGCTTGATATGGCTAGTATGAAGAGGACACCTAAGTTTATATTAATGAGGGGGTAGGGTATGGGTAGGGGGATTCATATGGTTAGGGCAAGGCTTAAAGCTAAGATAGGTGCTAAAATGAATATTGAGATGGAAGATGTGGCTGGTCGTAATGGTTCTTTAATGAAAAGTTTAATTGCATCAGCAATGGGTTGAAGTAGGCCATATGGACCTACAACGTTTGGACCTTTTCGAAATTGTATGTAGCCTAGAACTTTCCGTTCGACCAATGTTAGAAATGCTACGGCTAGGAGGATGGGGATAATTAGTGTTAGGATGTTAATTATAAACATATTGTTAAGGAGAGGATTTGAATCTCTGAGTATAAAGGTTTAAGTTTTACGCAATTACCGGGCTCTGCCACCTTAACTAAGCCCTTTTCTAGGGCGAGTCTTGTTTGTGGGTTTAATTGAGATGATATCATTAATTAATTTAAGGCGCTTGTTTGAAGTTGGCCTTATTTCTCTTGTCCTTTCGTACTGGGAGAAATTCGTAATAGATAGAAACCGACCTGGATTACTCCGGTCTGAACTCAGATCACGTAGGACTTTAATCGTTGAACAAACGAACCTTTGATAGCGGTTGCACCATCGGGGTGTCCTGATCCAACATCGAGGTCGTAAACCCTATTGTCGATATGGACTCTTGAATAGGATTGCGCTGTTATCCCTAGGGTAACTTGTTCCGTTGATCAAATTTTTGGATCAATAAGCGATAGTTTGATTCGACTTGTAGGTCTAGTCTTTAAAATCGCTCGGAGGATCTTTTATTCTCCGAGGTCACCCCAACCAAAGCTGTTAGTCCATGGAGGGTGTTGTTATCCCCTGGTGGTTAAGTTTGTTTTCTTTGGACTAATTAGTTAAAGCTCCATAGGGTCTTCTCGTCTTATTTGCTTATTCCCGCCTCTTCACGGGAAGGTCAATTTCACTGATTGGAAGTAAGAGACAGTAAAACCCTCGTGTGGCCATTCATACAAGTCCTTATTTAGAGAACAAATGATTATGCTACCTTTGCACGGTCAGGATACCGCGGCCGTTTAACGTTTGTCACTGGGCAGGCAGTGCCTCCAATACTAGGGATGCTGGAGGTGATGTTTTTGGTAAACAGGCGGGGTTTGTGTTTGCCGAGTTCCTTTTACTTCTTTTAATCTTTCCTTGAGCGCATTCCTGTGTTGGGTCAACAGTGTAATTAATAAATTGTCTATTGTTAGGTTGTTTTTATTTACTGTTAATGGTCAGAGTATTATCAGATACTGACTTAGGCTCATGCAAGGAGAAAATATTTCTTGTTACTCATACTAACATTATTGCTTCTATTTGATAATAGAATAGTCCAGTATTGGGGCTAGGAGTTAGTTGTTTGTTCTTGGGATTTATATTGTTTAAATTGTTGAGCTTTAACGCTTTCTTAATTGATGGCTGCTTTTAGGCCTACTATGGTGTTATTAGATCTTACTCTCTAGTCAAGGTTGTATCCGTCTCTAAAAGGCTGTACCTTTTTAGATTAACTTTTAAAGATACAGTAGGGTTTGTATAGATTTTTGGCATCTTTAAAGCTGAACTAAGATTCATTTTCTGGACAACCAGCTATCACCAGGCTCGTTAGGCGTGTCACCTCTACTTACAGGTCTTCTCACTATTTTGCCACATAGATGAGTTGGTTCTTAATTAACTGCCCATAAGTAGCTCGTCTGGTTTCGGGTTACTTAGCTAAAATTCGTTTTGTTAAGTTTTTTGCTAGTTAATTCATTATGCAAAAGGTATAAGGGGTAATCTTTGCTTTTTTGTACTTTAATTGTATTCTTTCATCGTTCCCTTACGGTACTTTCTCTATAGCGCCATGTTTAGAATTTCTATCTCCTATACTTTAAATTAGGGTAAATGTTTTGTTTTATTTTGTTTTAGTTATTTAACTGAAAGTAGGGGGTTGGGCTAGGAATGGTTCAAGACATTCATAGTGTGTGAAATCTTCTAGGTGTAAACTAGGTGCTTTGTTTAAGCTATGCCTTGGTTTATCCAAGCACACTTTCCAGTATGCTTACCTTGTTACGACTTGTCTCCTCTCATACGGTTAGTGCGTGCAAATAGATTTGAGTGCGCTGTAGTTACTTGAGGAGGGTGACGGGCGGTGTGTGCGTGCTTCATGGCCTAATTCAACTAAGCACTCTATTCTTAGTTTACTACTAAATCCTCCTTTGGTTATTAGTTTCATAATAGCTTTCGTGTGATTTTCTTGTGGTAGAAAATGTAGCCCATTTCTTCCCATTTCATAGGTTACACCTTGACCTAACGTTTTTATGTGTTGTGATTATGCTTACTTTTATTCCTTTTTAGGGTTTGCTGAAGATGGCGGTATATAGACTGTATTAGCAAGAATTGGTGAGGTCTATCGGGGTTTATCGATTATAGAACAGGCTCCTCTAGAAGGGTATAAAGCACCGCCAAGTCCTTTGAGTTTTAGGCTGTTGCCGGTAGTACTCTGGCGAATAATTTTGTTATTGTAATTATTTGTGTTTAGGGCTAAGCATAGTGGGGTATCTAATCCCAGTTTGGGTCTTAGCTATAGTGTATCAGCTGTCATAGAGTTACTTTCGTCATTTATTTTTATTATAATTATGGCTTTTTACAGTTTAATTAAAATTTAACTCTATTTGGTGTGGTGCTTAAACACGTTTTACGCCGTATCCCTGTTAGCTTGGGTTAATCGTATGACCGCGGTGGCTGGCACGAGATTTACCAACCCTGGCCAATATAACTTAGTCGAACTTTCGTTCATAGCTTAATTTCTGTCACTGCTGTCTCCCGTGGGGGTGTGGTTAAGCAAGGCGTTGTGAGCTACGGACGTGTGCTTGATACCCGCTCCTCTTAGTCTTAGAGACTCAGAGGGCATTCTCACCGGGATGTGGATACTTGCATGTGTAAGTTTATTGATGGTTAACAGGAAGGCTGGGACCAAACCTATGTGTTTATGGAGTGAAAGCACTCATCTAGGCATTTTCAGTGCCTTGCTTTTATTTTAAGCTACATTAAC